GACGGTTTTCAGTGCTGGTTATCCAGTTACAGAAGCGACCCCATAGGCTTTCGCTTTCGCGTCTCTCTAAAATTGCAGTCATGGGAAAATCTTGGTTTATTTAATTTAATCATCAGGGACTCCCAAGCACACAAATTCACTAGAAATAGAGAATTGAAAGCTTGTTATTTAACAGTATAACATGTCTTATATGCCCGTGTCAACCAATATCTATTGAGATCGATCAGAATTGGGTGTAAATAACTGAAGCGAATTGAAAAAGAAAATAGAAAAATATGATTTCAATAGAAAAAATGGGTTGCCCGGGACTCGAACCCGGAACCAATCGGATGGAGTAGATTATTTCCTTGTTAAAAAAAGAAAAACCCCTCCCCAAACCGTGCTTGCATTTTTCATTGCACACGGCTTTCCCTATGTATAAATTTCAAACTTAGTTCCCCTCCTAGGGGACTCAAACAAAGTTGAATACTCAATGAATTCAACCCTTACTCCATAAACATTTCAGTAGAAAAATGAATTTTTTTATCTTATCCCCTATTCGTTTAGATAGAATTTCAATTTCATTTAGACAGTCGCATAATCAATCATTCATCGTTGGACAAATTATGGATACAAATAATATCCAAATACCAAATGCGCCCTCTATAGAATCCCCGTGAGATAGAAGAATCCCTTGGTAAGATCAAAGAAAGAACTTTTTCGTCCTCTGTAAAGAATTCTTCTAAAAATTCTGAACCTAATCTTTTCAAAAAAGCACGTACAGTACTTTTGTGTTTACGAGACAAAGTTCTAGCACAAGAAAATCGAAGTATATACTTTATTCGATACAAACTTTTTTTTCTTGAAGAGCCACTATAATAATGAAAAATAGTTCTACATATACGTCCAAATCGATCAATAATATCAGAATCGGATAAATCGGTCCAGACCGACTTACTAACAGGATGCCCTAATACATTACAAAATTTAGCTTTAGCCAACGATCCAACCAGAGGAATAATTGGAACTGTGGCATCGAATTTCTTAATAATATTCTCTATTAGAAATGCATTTTCGAACATTTGACTCCGTATTACTGAAGAATTGAGTCGCACATTTGAAAGAAAACCCATAAAGTCTAAGGAATGGTTTGATAATCGATTGATATAGACTCTTTTTGGTTGAGACCACACAGAAAAATTACATTGCCAGAAATGGATAAGGTAATTTTTCCATTTATGCATCAAAAGAGATGTCCCTTTTGAGGCTAGAATTGATTTTCCTTGATACCTAACATAATGCGGGAAAGGTTCTCTGAAAAGCCATAGGATAACCCCAAAATCCTTAGTAAAAACTTTTACTAAATATTTTAGTTTTCCGTAGAAAAAAATTCGTTCAATAAGGGTTCCAAAAGAGGTTGATCGTAAATAAGAGGATTGGTTGCGGAGAAAAACAAAAAAAGATTCGTATTCGCATACATGGAAATTATATAGGAACAAGAATAATCTTTGATTCCTTTTTTTCAAAAAAGAAATGAATTCCTTTGGAATAATAAGACTATTTAAATTACGAGACTCATAAAGAAAAAATCTTACTAAATGCAAAGAAGAGGCATCTTTCAACCAGTAGCGAAGAGTTTGAACCAAGATTTCTAGATGGGCAGGGTAAGTTATTAATATATCTAACACATAATTTAAATGGAAGAATTTGTCCTCTAAAAAAGGAAATATTGAATGAATAGATCGCAAATTATGAGATTTTACTATTTCTTTTTCTTCTTTTTCCCCGCGGGAAGATATTAATAACGGGGAAAATGGAATTTCTACAATGACAGCAAACCCTTCTGTCATCATTTGTGAATACAAATTTGTTTTGTGCTTGTACCCCAAAATATCATTTTGTCTCGAATCATTAACAGAAAGAATCAAATGATTCTGTTGATACATTCGAGTAATTAAACGTTTTACAATTAGTAAACTATATTTCTTGTCACCCGAATTTTCCAACAAAATCGCTTTATTTAAACTATGATCATATGCAAATGCATAAATATATTCCTGAAAGATAAGTGGATAGAAAAAGTTATGTTTCCAAGACTTATCTAGTTGTCTATGTCCTTGGAATTCTTCCATCTCAATTGATCCCGAAAACAAAAGTAAAAATAGCAGGTTTCTTGGGTTATCAAATAATACATAGTGCGATACAGTCAAAACAAGATATTTTATTATGAAATAATAGATACCTCGGAGATGGGTAAATTTATCAGCAGACTCTCTATTTTTGTTGCATCTAATTGGTTTTTTTTGTTATAAGAAAAAAAAAATAAGATGGTTAGAAATCCTTTATTTTTTAAACCTAATCGCTCTTTTGATTTTGGAATTTAGACTAAAGTTTTTATCAATATACTCTTTCTTCTACACATTTCTCGCTATCCCCTTATGTATAATGGATAATCGAATAATTAGGATTCGCTATAAAAAACAAAGCATCCACTCGTGGGAGAATCCTTTCCCGCATCAGTTACTAATTTATTTTAACGTCTAATTAGACCGGGAAATCATTCAAATTATGAAAAAAAACTCGTTGTTCTTTCTTTCCTCAGAATTTGAACCATAAGGTTCGATCCATTTATTCAATTGACCCAACTTTGAATTCATTTCGTTTCCTTGCAAGAATTCAAATAGAATTGTATACCAATTTGGTAAGAATGAAATATTCTCCGAATTTTATATTGATACGACATGCTCTTTTTTCCATTCATTTCCTTTCAGGATCAGTCGTGGTCTTATAAACTCTACCGATGATGTAGACGAATTCCTTGCTTCATCCAAATATGTAAAAGATTCTAGCCGCACTTAAAAGCCGAGTACTCTACCATTGAGTTAGCAACCCGAAAAAGAAATAGATATGTTATGTAGATACAATCGAGATAAAAAAAATGGAATGGAATCAAAACTTCGAATTAGGAAAAAATCCAAACAAAGTTTTCGAATGGATTCCGAACATAAAAGCAAACAGATCAGATGACAATCAAAAAATTTCTTAGAGAAAATACATTTCTAGACCAAATATTATTATCCATTTTTTGGATCCAAATTCTCTATTGGAAAAAATCCAACACACCCTTGAATAAAAAACCTATTTTTGGGGCCTAAGACCGAAATAAACCATTTCATTTTTTCTACTTATTTTGACTTCAAAATTGAATTATATTTGTTCAATATACTCTTGTCAATATAAATAGAAAAAAATACAAATATTAATATTTTTGAATTTCTTTATTTAATATTATTTTTATTTAATTTAAATATATGATTATGATAAAGATTTTCTTTAATCGAATTATTCGAATATTATAAATAGAAATACGATATATACAATATATAATATATTTGGAAATCGAAGTTGAAAAAGTCAAATATATAAGAAAATTTTTGTGTTGGATTGGCACTACATAAGAAATCTACAAGAATAGAAAAAGACGAAAAAAAGTTCTACCAAACTACAACCGCATTATCTTTGTTTTTTATTTGATTAATTGAACCTCGTTTGATTAAGCCGAAATTCTTTAAAAATCTCCGCCCTCTTTAAAATATCATAAACAGTTTCTGTCGGTTGAGCACCTTTTTCAAGAAACTGTAGAATAAGAGGAACATTTAAATAAGTTTGACTTTTTATCGGATCATAAAAACCCACTTTCTGCAAATCTCTTCCTTCTCTTCGGCACCGAACATCAATTGCAACGATTCGATAGACGGCTCATTGGGATAGATTAGATCAATAACACCCCCCTTGGAAACGTATAGGAGGTTTTTTCCTCGTACGGCTCGAGAAAAATGATTCAAAGTTAGGTATATATAAATTAGAATGCCCGATCAAATAAGCCCATAAAATCATCAAATGAATTAGACTAAGAATTAAGTCCTTTTCATTTCTTTATTTCCTAAAAAAAAATCATTTGTATACTCATAACTCAAGTTGAATAGCTCAAACGAAAATCTTGCATTTCATTTATTGAGCAGTCTCAAATACCCTTTTGTCTCATTTAGAATCGATTTGAATTCGAAATTCTGATCCAAATCCAAGTGTTATGACAATTAACAATTAAAAAGGTATTTCCTTGTTCCGGAAATCTTTATCTTTTTTTTTTGAATCATTGGGTTTAGACATTACTTCGTTGATTAGGAATACTTTCAAAAATGGCAGCAACATGCCCTTTTTGTTATTTCGTTCTATCAAAGAATAGAATCATACGGACGTCAGATTCCCGACGATATATATAATTATCATATTATCGAAAAGGTTTTAGCAATTCCAATAAACAATTTACCTTTGGGATTTGAAACTTTTTTTTATCCTTTCGATTTTTCTGTCAAAGATATACTTACGAAGTTGGTCCGGCTTATTGATTGACACTAACCCTAGACCCTTCTCTTTTCCCTTGAGAAATAGCTCAATACTTTATTCCTCGAGCTCCATCATGTACTAGTTTCATTCCACCCCGACAAAAAATACAATGCAGGTTCGAGTGGAACAGAACAAAGGATGTCGAGTCAAGAGCATCCTTTATTAGAGAATGATGGATACTAAGAATCCACAACGGATCATGTCCTTCAAGTCGCACGTTGCTTTCTACCACATCGTTTCAAACGAAGTTTTACCATAACATTCCCCAAATTTGGAACCGGTATGCGGTTAATTCAATTATGAAATCATGAATAGTCATTGGTTCAGGCAGAACAGCCAATACATGGGTATGGAATATATCTTAAGTTATTATAAGATATTTTGAGTAATGGAATGTTTCTTTTTTTACAATAAAATAAAGGAAATATTCCTAAGAAATACAAATCCATGTTTCTTTTTGAGCTCGACCGTTATTAATAAATGAAGAATCAAAAAAATAAATCAAAATTTAATAATAAGTTGGAAAATCAACTTTCTTTGCCGGGATGAATAAAAAAATAACTACCCTCTTTCTATAGTATATAGAAATACATTGGGGATGTATATATGCTTAAGGGCACTCTTTTTTTGGAATTCAAATCAGTGTATGTAATCTATAACCCCATACTTGCCTAAATCTCCAACGAATTCACTTGTATCCGTGTGTCATTTGAACACTTATCTTCCTTTCATTTGATGAAAGGGGAAAAAAAAAGATTCATTTTTATTAAAATCAATCATTAACAGAAGGAATTAAACTTTAGAAACCGAAAAATGCAATCTTAAATTACATATGCTCCGGCTCTGGGACGGAAGGATTCGAACCTCCGAATAGCGGGACCAAAACCCGATGCCTTACCACTTGGCCACGCCCCACTTATATTTCTATTCTACACTACTAAACACTAATATTGTTATTAATTGTTCGTCAATTCCAGCCCAAATAGCTAAAAAATGGATTCGATTCCGTTGTTAGTATTTTGATACGTGTAGGTATAGAATTCAAATGAATTTATTGATCATTACATAGAATTCCATTAAGATATTGTATGAAAGTAGAATTTCTTCTATTCTCGACAGAGAGTAGAAGGTTTTTTGATTGAGTGAGTAAATTCAAAAAAAAAGAAGGCCCTTTTTCTTCATTTTTTCTTTCTATCAATAACTCAATCAAAATGCAATAAAAAAAAAAAATGTCTGTTATGCTTAATATCTTTAGTTTGATCTGTCTTAATTCTGCCCTTTATTCGAGTAGTTTTTTATTCGCCAAATTACCTGAGGCTTACGCTTTTTTGAGTCCAATCGTAGATTTTATGCCAGTTATACCTTTACTTTTTTTTCTATTAGCCTTTGTTTGGCAAGCTGCTGTAAGTTTTCGATGAGCTCTTTCATCGTGTCCTAGAACAATGAATTATTTTTTCGAGAAAAATGATTCTAATATTCTAATACTAAATAATTGATAAAATCGGATAAGGCTTACCATATGAACTCTTGATTAAAACGTTCAAATTTTTGAATCGACACAATCCATATTGTTTCGTTTTCCGATTATAACTCTTTTTCGTAAATGAAAAAGTTTGATCCTCCATAAGATCAACAAGTAGGTATAAGAAAATTATGGATAAGTAAGATAATAATATATAAGATAATACTAACTTCATTTTTTTATTGATTTTTTACAATTACAAAAATTGTTTTCGATTTTGAAAAACTTTTTCGGGTTTAGACGTCAAATCAAATTCAAATTAATTATGGGATATATGGTATAAAAATAGAGAATCTATTCTCTTTTTACAAAAAAAAATGACCTTGGAGATTGTGTAATGCTTACTCTCAAACTCTTTGTTTACACAGTAGTAATATTCTTTGTTTCTCTCTTCATTTTCGGATTCCTATCTAATGATCCGGGACGTAATCCTGGACGCGAAGAATAAAAGGGGTTCTTTTCTTTATTTTCATCTATTTTTATAGAATTCTATTCTATATAGACGAAATTGATTTTCTAATTAAAACTCATTAGAATGCTATTCTAGATTTGTCATTTTTTTTAGTTATATTTTGAAAAAAAAAATCAAAAAGATTTAAGAACTTTAAAACAGAAATCAAATAGTAAGATTCCGCTATCAAAGGAAACGGAAAGAGAGGGATTCGAACCCTCGGTACGAATGACTCGTACAACGGATTAGCAATCCGACGCTTTCGTCCACTCAGCCATCTCTCCCCGTTGAAAAGAAAAAAGGAATAGTCAAATATTAAATAAATAATTTAGCAAAATTCGAAATAGAATCTATATAACAATACGGTTTATATAACTATATATAATATATACAAAATATACAAGTTGTATTGTGTAATACAACATTAAGTACAAGTTTTTTTTGAAATTCCAACCCGTTAGATAAAGTAAGAAAGATTCGAAGGATTCATTAAAAGATTCAATTTCAAATCTATTTTCTATTAAAATAAAAAATAATAGAATATATACAAACAAAAAGACTGAATATCAATAGACAATAGAGAATATTCAAATATAGAAAGAAAAGATAAAAAGAAAGACTTCTTCACCCGAAAGGGCCTTTTTGATTCCCACGGCCTGGCCTAATCCGTCCCTCGCCAGGCCTTTTTTTTGTTTTAACGGATTCATAGGATCTAGACTAAAAAAAACTATTTATTTGATTTTGATAATGATAAAAAAAATGCTTGTTATTAAAACAAAAGCACAATAATAAAATAGACCCAACACGCTATTTATTATTATCTTTTCGTCCCTATTTATTCTATCTATTTCTTCTATTTTTTAGTTATTCAACTATCTTTTCATAATCTCATCAAATCCTCCAACAAAAATGCCAATAGTCCAAATTTCATGATTCTTTTATAATCCTGTCTTGATTACGTCTAATTTGAATGTTCGACAAAAGTTGTATTTGGATACAATAATCCAACTGTAGCGGGTATAGTTTAGTGGTAAAAGTGTGATTCGTTTCATATAACCCTTTAATAGTTAAGGGGTCTGCCGGTTTGATTAATATTCCGATCAAAAACTTTATTTCTTAAAAGGAATTAATCCTTTCCCTC